TGCATTTTCGTGTACTAGCTAAAGCATTACGTATGTCTGGTGGAGATCATATTCACGCTGGTACAGTAGTAGGTAAACTGGAGGGGGAACGCGAGATGACTCTGGGTTTTGTTGATTTGTTACGTGATGATTTTATTGAAAAAGATCGAAGTCGTGGTATTTTTTTCACTCAAGACTGGGTCTCTATGCCAGGTGTTCTGCCCGTGGCTTCCGGGGGTATTCATGTTTGGCATATGCCTGCCCTAACCGAAATCTTCGGGGATGATTCCGTACTACAGTTCGGTGGAGGAACTTTAGGACACCCTTGGGGAAATGCACCCGGTGCAGTAGCTAATCGAGTGGCTTTAGAAGCATGTGTACAAGCTCGTAATGAGGGGCGTGATCTTGCTCGTGAAGGTAATGATATTATTCGTGAAGCTAGCAAATGGAGCCCTGAACTAGCCGCTGCTTGTGAAGTATGGAAAGAGATCAAATTTGATTTCGACCCAGTGGATAAGCTAGATAAAGAGACAAAATAAGTGCGCATAATTCAGCAGTCCCTGTTTGTTCTCCTAATTGATTGCAATGAAACTTGGCCCAATCTTTTTTTTAAGAAAAGATTGGGCCGAATAGAATAAAGAACGAACATGTTATACTAATCCTATACTATGAATGAGGGTATTTGTGTATTTGCATATATATGTACAGACCTTACCATATATCAAGTATAAGATCGAAGACTAATCTATTTCTATTATTTATTATTTATTGTTGGAGCCATAGGCTTAATTATGTATCCTTAGGACTGGATTGGTGGATCATTTTATATTCAGGCCATAGATCAAGGATCAAGCCAAGGGAAAGATCCCTTCTACCCCCATCCTTTATATTGATATTGTCTTTTTCGTTACCTGTTGTAATAAACAAATTTATTATTTGACTGTATGACACGAGATTCTACGAGAATCTATTTAAAATTTATGGGAAGAAACAACTATGTATCTTTTTGATGAGAATTTAAAGTTTTTTAAGAAACCTCTCCTTAGATTTTTTTTTGAGGAAAAGATTCTATCATAATATATATTGAAATATTGAAATGATTAACTGGATTCCCCAACAGGAGAAGAATCCTTTCTTTCTTTTCAAGACTCGCTCGTTTTTAATTAATAATTTTAATGATTGGATAATATGCTTCATTTTAATTCTGAATGATAAAAAAAAATAGTAAAATGATTTTTTTATTCATCGAATGACTATTCATATATTAGGTATTAAGTTTTCATCAAATAGGGGGCAGAAAGGCTCTATGGAAAAATGTTGGTTCAATTCGATCTTGTCTAACAATAAGTTAGAACATAGGTGTGGACTAAGTAAATCAATGGATAGTCTTGATGATATTGGACATACTAGTGGAAGTAATGAACCTATTCTAAATGATGCGGAGAAAAGGATTCCTAGTTGGAGTGATAGTGGCAGTTATAGTTTCGGTAATATTAATTATCTAGATTATTTATTTGATAGCAGAAATATTTTTAGTTTGATCTCTGATGATACTTTTTTAGTTAAAAATAGTAATGGTGACAGTTATTCTGTATATTTTGATATTGAAAATCAGATTTTTGAGATTGACAATGCTAATTCTTTTTTGAATGAACTAGAGATACTTTTTTATAGTTATTTGAATAGTGAGTCTAAGAGTAGCAATTACTACTATTATTATTCCATGTATGATATTCAATCTAATTGGAATAATCACATTAATAGTTGCATTGATAGTTATCTTCGTTTTGAAATCAGTCTTAATAGTGACATTTACAGTGGTATCGACAGTTACATTTATAGTTTCATTTGTACAGAAAGTCAAACTATAAGTAGTATTGAAAGTGAAAATTCGAGTAGTACTAGTAGCAGTTATCTCAATGAAAGAGGAAGATCTAATGATTTCGATGATTTCGATATAAATACAAAATACAGAGAGTTATGGGTTCAATGCGAGAATTGTTATGGATTAAATTATAAAAAATTTTTTTGGTCAAAAATGAATATTTGTGAACACTGCGGATATCATTTGAAAATGAATAGTTCAGATAGAATCAAACTTCTTATTGATCCTGACACTTGGGAGCCTATGGATGAGGATATGGTCTCTATGGATCCCATTGAATTTCATTCAGAAGAGGAACCTTATACAGATCGCATCTTTTTTTATAAAAAAAAAACGGGTTTAACTGAAGCTGTTCAAACGGGCATAGGTCAACTAAATAGTATTCCCATAGCAATTGGAGTTATGGATTTTCAGTTTATGGGAGGTAGTATGGGATCTGTAGTAGGTGAGAAAATAACCCGTTTGATCGAGTATGCTATTAATCGATCTCTACCTGTCATTATTGTGTGTGCTTCTGGAGGAGCACGCATGCAAGAAGGGAGTTTGAGCTTGATGCAAATGGCTAAAATATCTTCTGCTTCATATGATTATCAATCAAATAAAAAGTTATTCTATGTATCAATCCTTACATCTCCTACAACTGGCGGAGTTACAGCAAGTTTTGGTATGTTGGGAGATATCATTATTGCTGAACCTAATGCCTATATTGCGTTTGCGGGCAAAAGAGTAATTGAACAAACATTGAAAAAGACAGTACCTGACGGTTCACAAGAGGCTGAGTATTTATTCGATAAGGGCTTATTCGACCCAATCGTACCACGTAATCTTTTAAAAGGTGTTCTCAGTGAGTTATTTCAACTACAGGGTTTCCTTCCCTTGAATCAAGATTAAAAAAAAAAATATTTTAATTTTAAATTAAAAAGGGGTTGAAATTCTTCATTTTAAAATGGAAGTATAGCACTAGGTTCAGTTATTTTGATTTGTAGCGAATAAGCATTTAGTTTATTGTAATCAAAAAAACCAAACTAGGAAGATGGTGTTTTCTTTTGGGACATCAGTTATAAGTGTAGTAAGAGTCAGAAGTTTTGGATAATTACTTTTTTACCCGAATCCATTTTTTTATTCTACCCCCCTTCCTGATTAGGAATAAGCATCTTTCTATCGACAAGATAAAAAAGAGTTTCTTTCTCCTTCTGAGAAATCGGGTAAATCAAAAAAAATTTATCCCTACTTTATGACATATTCATATTATAGAACAACGAAAAATATATAAAAAAATATAGAAAAAAAAATAAAATATAAAAACAAATCAAATTCAAATATAGAATATATAATCAAATAATCAAACTAAGAAGAATATAAGAATGAATATAGAATGATAATAAAGAATAATAAGAATATAGAATATAAATTATTTCTATTTACCGAGAACCCCTGTTTTTCACTAGGAATCCCTGTTTTGTTTGTTGGATAAGATTGGTTAAAGTCGCGAATTCATAAAAAATTCTTTTCTTTCAAAACAAACAAAGGTTTTTTGAAAGAAAAGATATAAATAAAATTAAGGATGGGAAAAGAAGAATAAAATTTATGAAAGTGGACTGTCATACATATTCGTGTAGAAAGAGGAATAGGTAAACTTCATTTAGTTCTACATTCCTTGTACTTATTTATTTTTATTATTAAGTACTTTAATATTAAGAATATTAAGATTATATTCATATTTTTTATAATAGGTAGACGTATCAGAAGATATCTTTATAATTATAATAGGTACAAATATGAAATCGAGGTACCCGTTCTATGATAGATTTTAACTTTCCCTCTATTTTGGTTCCTTTAGTGGGCCTAGTCTTTCCGGCAATCGCAATGGCTTCTTTATCTCTTTATGTCCAAAGAAATAAGATTGTCTAAAAATGATGGGACCAAATCTCATCAATTTATTTCAACGCTGGATCATCATACAAATACTTTTTTAGTGTAATATGGTAGGATATATGATATGCGGCCTTTCCGAAAACAAACGGAAAAATTGTTATGTATACTGATGCATAATATATGCATTAATGTATGTATATGCGGTTATAGCTTAATCAATATCAATTAAATTCAAAATGATCAGCAAATATTTTTTTAAAATCTTTGAAATAGAAACTCAATGTATCTAACCAATTATTCCTAATGGTTCATGTCAGAATACTGCTAGTTGATGGAAGTTATTTCGGAATCAAGCAAGAAAAGTCAAATCTATTTGGGTTATTTTCTCAATTCTAATCGAATGCAACTGGATCTAGTATAGTATGAATTGGCGATCAGAACATATATGGATAGAACTTATAACGGGGTCTCGAAAAACAAGTAATTTTTGCTGGGCCTGTATCCTTTTTTTAGGTTCACTAGGATTCTTAGTGGTTGGAACTTCCAGTTATCTTGGTAGGAATCTGATATCCGTATTTCCTTCTCAGGAAATTGTTTTTTTCCCACAAGGGATCGTGATGTCTTTCTATGGGATCGCAGGTCTATTCATTAGTTCTTATTTGTGGTGCACAATTTCATGGAATTTAGGTAGTGGTTATGACCGATTCGATAGAAAAGAAGGGATAATGTGCTTTTTTCGTTGGGGATTCCCTGGAAAAAATCGTCGCATCTTCCTTCGTTTTTTTCTGAAAGATATCCAATCAATCAGAATAGAGGTGGGAGAGGGTCTTTTTACTCGTCGTGTCCTTTATATGGAAATCCGGGGTCAAGGAGCCATTCCCTTGACTCGTACTGATGATAATTTTAATCCACGAGAAATTGAACAAAAAGCTGCCGAATTGGCCTATTTCTTGCGAGTACCAATTGAATGAAATGAACTGAAGAAGAAATCTCAGCATGAGAGAAGAACTTACTAATTATCTTTTTAAGACAACTGCAGCTTCTTAAAAATGTTCATTCCGACAAAGGATGCTATATTCTATTTTACCGTTCCGTTGAGGCAGCAGTTCACATACATTATACATCTCAAATACAAATACAAATAAAAAAACCAGGAGGACGCATAAAGAATAAAAAAAATATAATAATTATATAATTATTAATTATAAAATTATAATATAATAATAATTTATTAATTTATATATAATATATATTAAGTATTAAGAATAAGTATTAAGAATTTAAGTATTAATATAAACTATAAACTATTTGTACACCAAAAGTACACCAAAATATACGCATATACATGGCCCCCAGCTTAACTCTTTTATACTAATTATACTAATTAAAGGTCTAATAAGTTTCATTAAGAAGTCTAATCTAAGTTAAGTATAGATTCATCAAATATCTTACCTTCAATGAATGAATTCAGTACAATCAATACAATGGCAAACTTGTGGATAGGGAATTCTACTAGCTACCTATCGAATTTATTGTAGAAATTCCGGGATCTATGATTGGACTATGCAAAATAGAAATACTTTTTCTTGGGTAAAAGAACAGATGACTCGATCCATTTCTTTATCGATCATGATATATGTAATAACTCGAGCATCTATTTCAAATGCATATCCCATTTTTGCGCAGCAGGGTTATGAAAATCCACGAGAAGCGACTGGTCGAATTGTATGTGCCAATTGCCATTTAGCTAATAAGCCCGTGGATATTGAAGTTCCGCAAGCTGTACTTCCTGATACTGTATTTGAAGCAGTTGTTCGAATTCCTTATGATATGCAACTGAAACAAGTTCTTGCTAATGGTAAAAAGGGAGCTTTAAATGTGGGAGCTGTTCTTATTTTACCCGAGGGATTCGAATTAGTCCCCCCCGATCGTATTTCTCCCGAAATGAAAGAAAAGATGGGCAATCTTTCTTTTCAGTCTTATCGTCCTAATAAAAAAAATATTCTTGTGATAGGTCCTGTTCCCGGTCAGAAATATAGTGAAATCGTATTTCCCATTCTTTCTCCCGACCCTGCTACGAAAAAAGACGTTCACTTCTTAAAATATCCTATATATGTAGGTGGGAACAGAGGAAGGGGTCAGATTTATCCTGATGGTAGCAAGAGTAACAATACAGTTTATAATGCTACATCAGCCGGTATAGTAAGCAGAATAGTACGTAAAGAAAAGGGGGGGTATGAAATAACCATAATTGATGCATTAGATGGACGTCAAGTGGTTGATATTATACCTCCAGGACCAGAACTTCTTGTTTCAGAAGGTGAATCCATCAAGCTTGATCAACCATTAACAAGTAATCCAAATGTAGGAGGGTTTGGGCAAGGAGACGCAGAAATAGTGCTTCAAGATCCATTACGAGTCCAAGGCCTTTTGTTCTTCTTGGCATCTGTGATTTTGGCACAAATCTTTTTGGTTCTAAAAAAGAAACAGTTTGAAAAGGTTCAGTTGTACGAAATCAATTTCTAGATCTAGAGATTCCTTAAACTTGTCGATTGATAGAATTATGTATTGTATGATTCAAAAATTATGTAAGCCTTTTACTTTTTTTTATTTTTTTATACTGTTTTTTCTTTTGTGAGATGTCTGAAACTCATTACTTGTATACTATTCCTAATAATAGAAAAAAAGCATACAAAGGAATAGAATACAAGGCAAAGACGGGAAAAATGAAAGTAAAAAAGATTTCTATAAAGTCTTTTTAGTCTTCCTAATCTTATATTCGATACAAGACAACACAAGAAAGGTATTTTTCTTGTGTCGTCTTGTATCGAAAGAATCGTGTTTTTTCTCCTGTTCGCCAAGGATTCTTATCCCTAGTTATCTTTTACAGGTATATCTTAACTTCTTTTTTTTGTTTAGATTCATAACAGTAATGGACAAACAGAAACAAAAAAAGGGGAAGTGAAGGGAGAGTAATTCATTGAACAAATAGAACTTCTTCAATGATTCAATTCACTTCAACTTATAACTTAGTAAAATTATTCAAACAAAAAAAGACTTTTCTTGTTTTGTTCCGACTGAAAAGCGGATTAAATCTTTACGTATATCTAAATACTTCTTTATTATCGCATTACAGTTCTTATTTTATCCCTTTTTTTATTTTCTATATATTTCTATATATAAATATAAAAATAAAATAAAAAATATTTCTTTTTATCATTCGTTTTTTATTTGTTTTTTATTTTTTAGTAAATAAAAGATTTGCAGGATGTTTCATACCGATAAATCCACACGTATTGGATTATTCATAAAATCGATGGATTTCTACTTTGAATTAGTCAATATATTCAATTTTTCAAAAAAATTATAAGAAAAAAGGAATAGAGTGAAACATCAGAGCAAAGGATCCCTTTTGTCATTTCTACGAATAGAGTATTTGTATTATGTTGACTAAGGTTCTATACGTTTTGGAATAGGCCAAAGCCTCGCTCTAAGAGTAAGAACTCGGGGGGTATGGCCCCCCTGAGTTCTTACTCTTTCATGTTTACAATCTAATCTGGTTCATATGATTATTACAGAGATGAACCCAACCCGGAATAGGAGCCATAAAAGAAAATACCTATTAAACCGATCACAAGAATACCAGTTACAGTACCTATCAGCCAAAGAGGAATCCTTCCAGTAGTATCGGTCATTTACCCCCCCCCTTCCTTTTCATCAAGTAGTCATGCTAAAGACAAAAACAGTCATGAATAATTATG